GAGGGGTAAAAAAAACAAGAAAAAATCAAATCGCACCATCTCTGTAATAGCTAAATGCCTTTTTTTCTCCTGAAGTTGTCGGAATTATTCGTAATAAAATATTGGCTACAATTGAAGAGGTCTTATCAATAAAATTTCCATTTATTCGAGATCTAGGCATAATTAGCAATTCATTCTATAATTCTTCTCATCCCCCTTCGGGGAAAACAATCCCACAAAAAAAGGAATTGTACAGTACAAAATAACATAAAAACAGACTAATTGGAAAAAATGTGGTGTCCCCCTTTTGGACAAAGATGAAATGAAATAGTTGAATCAGATTAGATTTCATTCCAATTTCGTAGTATACCAATGACTATTACTATATTCATCTAAGTTGAATAACCAAGTTTACTATGGATTTTGATAACTCGAGAAGTTTTGATTTGGTTATGATCCAAAAAGGAAAAGAATGGAATACTCATTCCATGATAAAATCAAATTCAAATATTCAAATAAAGTAACCATCCTTTTTGTTTGCATAACGTGTATGTGCCACACCATACAATTGAAATAGAAAGATTCGTCGGACGATTCATGAATTCCATGGGTTAGCTGATGAAAGAAGTTGTTGTTGATAAATATGAAATTGGAAAAGAAATTTCTTCTTATGGAACCATCGGGCGGTCATACATGTACTACAATTAAGATGAAGGACTCGCTATTCATTCGGGTTTTGGTCAAGAATAAAATTCTGTAGGAGAGATGGCCGAGCGGTTCAAGGCGTAGCATTGGAACTGCTATGTAGACTTTTGTTTACCGAGGGTTCGAATCCCTCTCTCTCCGTTTCTTTTCATTCATCAACGTTACCGACTACAATGTATCAAATAAAATAAGAATTGATATCATTATTCTAATGATAAGACCCTTATTTAATAGACATTCTCTATCCCTAATTAATCCCTGTGATAGGTAAAATACAAATAGAGATATCATATTGATATTGAAAAAAAGAAAAAGAATTCTATTGCCGATCCTTTTTTGATACATGAATGAGACAGGGCACGAGGTGCTCTATTTACTTCAGCGAAAGGAGTCAAAATTGGTATGAACCTTGCTTTTTTATTTTCATTAGAATCAAGTCTGACGGGAATAATATTCTACGACCAACAACTCATTTATTTTAAGACCGATCCATTTACTATCTATTATTTGATTGACAAATCCTTTATATTGTAAGGAGTCAATAGTCAAATGGTTTGGCAATTCCCCGTGGGGGGATGAAACAAGATAATTTTGAATCAGAGCTTTCGATCTTTCTTTATCCTTCGTAGTAATAATATCTCGGGGTTTGCAACGATAACTTGGTATATCCACTATACGACCATTAACTAAAATGTGTCTATGGTTAACTAATTGTCTGGCTCCAGGAATGGTCGAAGCCATACCTAATCTAAAAAGGATGTTATCCAAACGCATCTCAAGTAGTTGTAGTAAAACCTGGCCTGTTGACCCTTTGGCTTTTCCAGCAATATGCACATATTTAAGTAATTGTCGCTCTGTCAGACCATAATGAAAACGCAATTTCTGTTTCTCTTCTAAACGAATACGGTATTGTGATCTTTTTCCAGAGCGCAATTGGGTTTGAAGATCACTTCTGGATCTGGGTCTTTTACTAGTTAGTCCCGGTAAAGCCCCCAGCCGGCGTATTTTTTTGAAACGAGGTCCTCGGTAACGAGACATATAAAGGCTCCTTTTTGATTCACTTTTATTTGACAAAAAAATATAAATTCAGACTGAACTAAAGGATCAGCAAAGCAAAACTCAATTTACTAAAGTCCTACAAAACAGAATAAAAGAAATTTTATCAATATTCGGATTTTATATATATATAGGAAATTAAAGCGAAGGTTACATTTTCCAATTTCTTCTGTAGAGATCTAATTGTTCTAGTCAACTTTTTTATTCATAGCTATAGCTGCAAGTTACCATGACATAATAGATCGGTGACCCGACATTTAGAGAAAACGAGAGTAGAGATTTTCAATCATGGAAATAAAAAAATTGATAAAGAAAAAGAGCCGGCTATCGGAATCGAACCGATGACCATCGCATTACAAATGCGATGCTCTAACCTCTGAGCTAAGCGGGCGGATATAAGAGCAATAGTGTATAGGAATACAGGAAACTATTGGATCTTAGCTATTACCTAGTGATTCTTCTTCTTTTTTTAATTTATTGATTATTTAAATTTCTTATATTTCTTAGTTATATATTTTAGATTCTATTTAGAAAATAGAAAAGAAAACTATTTAGATATAGATAAATTAGATATCTAAATAGAAATTAAATTCCATATTCATATATATATATATGAATATAAAATATCAATATATCAATGAAATTAGAATTTGAAATGAAAAAAAAAAGAATTAATATTGACCGTTCCACTATTCCAAACTGCACTGTAAAAATTAAGGAGGAGGAAAGGCACATATATATGTGGGATATATCTATCCATATTGAATTGCGGATACATCAATGATAGAATCAATTTCGTATTGAAACAAATAGGGTTCATCCAATAGAGATGAAATGATAGAATATAGAATAGGGGGTGGAAAAAAAAGAAAATAGCAGCATACATTTTTTCGATATAGGAATCATTACCTAATGAATTCAATAGTCCCAAGATAAATGAAAGAGGTGGATGAAATTACCCTTGTCTCAAAAGAAAGGGGGATATGGCGAAATTGGTAGACGCTACGGACTTGATTGGATTGAGCCTTGGTATGAAAACCTGCTAAGTGGTAACTTCCAAATTCAGAGAAACCCTGGAACTAAAAATGGGCAATCCTGAGCCAAATCTTTGTTTTGAGAGAAAAGATGGAAAATGAGAATAAAAGGGATAGGTGCAGAGACTCAATGGAAGCTGTTCTAACGAATGAAATTGACTACGTTACGTTAGTAACTAAAATCCTTCTATTGAAATGACAGAAAGGATAACTTTATATACCTAATACGTACGTATACATACTGAACATAGCTCTATAGATGAAAATAGAAATCTTATATTTCTATTATAATCTTCTATTAATATTATATATTAATTAGAATGATAGAGATCAAAAAATCTATGAAAAATTGAAGAGTTATTGTGAATCAATTTCAATTGAAGTTGAAAAAAGAATCGAATTCAAATATTCAGTGATCAAATGATTCATTCCAGAGTTTGATAGATCTTTTGAAGATTAATTGGACGAGAATAAAGAGAGAGTCCCATTTTACATGTCAATACCGACAACAATGAAATTTGTAGTAAGAGGAAAATCCGTCGAATTTTTAAATCGTGAGGGTTCAAGTCCCTCTATCCCCAATAAAAAGTCCATTTTACTTCCTCACTCTTTATTTATTCTCATCCTCTTTCTTTTTTTTTTTCATCAGTGGTTCAGTTTAACCAAAATGAAATATCTTTCTCATTTCATTCACTCTGTTCTTTCACAAATGGATCCGAATCAAAATCCTCGTATCTTCTTCCAATCCAATCTCATTTGTTTTGTATAGTACGATATAAACATATATATATATATGTTCAAGGAATTTCCGTTATTGAATCATTCATAGTCCATATCTTTTTCCTGACATTTACAAAGAATGTCCTCTTTTTGAAGATCTAAGAAATTCAGGGGCTAGGTCCAATTTGTTAAGATTTTATTTTTTAATTCTTTTCATTGACATAGATATAAGTACTCTGCTAGGATGATGCACGGAAAATGGTCGGGATAGCTCAGTTGGTAGAGCAGAGGACTGAAAATCCTCGTGTCACCAGTTCAAATCTGGTTCCTGACACGTGAATAATGTATCGGATAGATATTCATACCTCATACAAATGAAATTAATTCATTGAGACGAGATATTCTTTACTTTCTTTTTCATTTTTTTCCTCTCTGTTCATACTTTTCTTATTTCAAAAGTATGTGAAAATTTCGTATATATCTCAAATCTAATAACTAAAAAAAATTAGCTAAAAGGATTCAATCAAAGATTGGAAGGATAGGAATAGAAAGGATGTATTTCAGACATAGTACAAAGAAACTCCGATTCTTCTCATTTTGCATTTCTTCATTTCGTCTCTTCTGTCTTTTCTTTCAAATTTCATATTTTTTTGTCACTCTTGCTCAAGTTACTTTCTGAGGTCCCCACTAAGTGATGTGCGAGGTACAAAGTTCATGGTGCAGAATCATCCTATTGTGCTCATACGAAATGTATATTATATGATATCTTCCCGATTGGGGAATAGTAATGAATGAAAGTCCAGTTATTCTGTTTCATCTAGAAGGGGAATGCCAAGATGCTCATTGATTGATAAAAAAGGGGTTTTTTATCAATCAATGAGCATCTTGGATTTCATAGAAATTGGGCGTAATATAGTCTTTACGTAAGGGCCAGCCTATCCAACTTTCAGGCATCAAGATACGTTTAAGGCGAGGATGATTCTCATAAGAAATTCCCAACATATCATAAGATTCCCGTTCCTGAAAATCAGCACTTCTCCAAATCCAGAAAACTGACGGGGTTTGAGGATTACTCCTGGGAGCAAATATTTTTATGCATACCTCTTCTGGTTTATCTATACCATACCGTATTTTCGTAAGGTGATACACACTAGCTAAAAATCCGCCTGGTGCTACATCATAGGCACACTGGGAGCGTAAATAATTATAACCATATACATATGAAATGACAGCAATGGAATCCCAATCCTCGGTTTTTATTTGTAAAGTCTCTATTCCTCGGCAATCAAAGCCTAAAGATCTATGAATTAGCTCATGCTTGACTAGCCAATCAGATAAATGAACCTGCATCTTCTTCATTTCTCCCACATTTTTATTTGTATGAATATTTCACATTGACAATGAAATTGTTAATGATTGACCCACTGTTTCTTATTCTGTACAAATGAACCCTGCCTGATTCACTAATTCGTAGGAAGATACTGACCTTTTGGATTTGAAATCTTT